TCTCCGTTCTCTTAATTGAATTGCAATTAAACTCGGCCCAATCTTTTACTAAAAAGATTGAGCCGAATACAAAGATTCTATTGCATGTATTTTGGATAAATACATATATCTCTAGATGGAGAAGATTTGAAATCGAAATCTAAGACTCAAATTTTTCTATTGTTGTCTTGGATCCAAAATTAAACCTATGGATCCTTAGGATTGGTATATTCTTTATATATTCTGTAGTTTCCCCGAATCAACCCGAAGTATCACAAATATTTTGACCCATCCTGTATATTGTCTTTTTCGTTCCGTGTTGGAATAGAACCTTCATTTATTACTTGTTATTAGACGAGATTTTACGAAAAAATTTGTTCTCTCCTAGAACAAATTTTTATTTTTTTGTTCGATGCGAAGACAGAGGAAAACCCGCCTTTTATAATTATATTTAATTTTTCAATTTCGAATAAAAAGGGGATTCCACTATATTCATATATAGTGAAGTCTTACCCCCGGATTCCCACAAAAGAGAATCCTTTTTCACACTTCCTATTATCCTATTAGTAGTGATTTAATTTCTATGTTTAGTTTGATAGGGAATAAGATATTCAAATAAAAATAAAGAATTGTGGATCGAATGACTATTCATCTATTGTATTTTTTATACAAAGAGGGGGCACGAAAACTCTATGGAAAGGTGGTGGTTTAATTCGATGGTCTTTAATAAGGAGTTAGAATGCAAGTATGGGATAAAGAAATTAATGGACAATCTTGGTCCTAGTGACAGTGAAGATCCGAATAGAAAAGGTAGGGCTAACAACATTCATAGTTGGAGGGGTCGTGATAATTCTAGTTATAGTAATGTCGATCCCGCCAAATACATTCGGAATTTCATCTCTGATGATACTTTTTTAGTTAGGGATATTAATGGAGACAGTTATTCTATCTATTTTGATATTGAAAATCAGATTTTTGAGATTGACAACGATTATTCTTTTCCTTTTCTGAGTGAATTGGAAAGTTCTTTTTCTCGTTATCGCAATTCTAGTTATATGAATAATGGATCTACGAATGAGGATTCCTTATACAATCGTTACATGTATGATACTCAATCTAGTTGGAATAATCACATTACTAGTTGCATTGACAATTATCTTCAGTCTCAAATCTGTATTGATACGTCCACTGTAAGTGATAGTAGTGACAGTTACATTTATAGGTGCGTTTTTGATAAACGTAAAACTAGTAGTGAAAGTGGGAGGTCCGGTATACGAACCCACGCGAAGAATAGTAATTTAACTCTAAAACAAAGGTCTAGTGATCTCGATACAACTCAAAAATACAGGCATTTGTGGGTTCAATGCGAAAATTGTTATGGATTAAATTATAAGAAATTTTTGAAATCAAAAATGAATATTTGTGAACAATGTGGATATCATTTGAAAATGAGTAGTTCAGAAAGAATCGAAGTTTCGATCGACCCCGGTACTTGGGATCCTATGGATGAAGACATGGTCTCCCTAGATCCCATTGGATTTCATTCGGAGGAGGAGCCTTATAAAGATCGTATTGATTCTTATCAACGAAAGACAGGATTAACCGAGGCTGTTCAAACAGGCGTAGGTCAACTAAATGGTATTCCCGTAGCAATTGGGGTTATGGATTTTCAGTTTATGGGGGGGAGTATGGGATCCGTAGTCGGGGAGAAAATCACCCGTTTGATTGAGTACGCTACCAATCAATTTATACCTCTTATTATAGTGTGCGCTTCGGGGGGGGCGCGCATGCAAGAAGGAAGTTTGAGCTTGATGCAAATGGCTAAAATATCGTCTGCCTTATTTGATTACCAATCAAATAAAAAGTTATTGTATGTATCCATCCTTACATCTCCTACTACTGGTGGGGTAACAGCGAGTTTTGGTATGTTGGGAGATATTATTATTGCCGAACCAAATTCCTACATTGCATTTGCGGGTAAAAGAGTAATTGAACAAACATTGAATAAAACAGTACCCGAAGGCTCACAAGCGGCTGAATATTTATTCCAGAAGGGCTTGTTCGACCTAATCGTACCACGTAATCTTTTAAAAAGTGTTCTGAGTGAGTTATTTAAGCTCCACGCCTTCTTTCCTTTGAATTCCAATTCAATCAAGTAGAGCGCACTAAGTTCCATTTTTTTATTTGTAGCAAACTACTTGTTTGCTTATCGGAATCTTAGCTTATCGGAATCTTAGCTTATCGGAATCAAAGTAATATAAGAATGGGGTTTTCCTTGGTGACCTAAGATCTAATTGTAGAAAGAATCAAAAGTTAAAGTTGCGGATAACTCTTTTTTTACCTAGATTCCCGATTACTAATTAAGAAGTCTCTATCAACAAGATAAAAACGCGAGTTCTTTCTTTCGTGAAATTGGGCAAATAAAATGAATTTCGTCTTACGTATAGAATCAAATTCAAATAGAGAAAAAATAGATATATAGTTTTGTATCTTTCTTCATCTCCCGAAAATTCCATTTTCACTAAAAATCCCGGTTGTGTCGCATTCTAACGAATCTTTCGATAATTTATAAGAAACTCTTTCTTTATTAAATTCGAAGACAAGAACAAAACACAAAGAACTGAAGAAAAATGATAAAATGGATTATCATATGTATCTTTCATGTAGATAGATGAATAAGTCCATTTATTTAGTTCTACATTCCTTGGACTTATTCTATATCCTCACTTAGATACTTATATCTCGAATAAGATTTTTCAAATTAAATTAATTAATAATAACTACGAATTCATAATAATTACAATTATTAATTATAATTAGTATAAATAAAAAATATGATATTAAAAAAAAATAAGAACAGGTACAAATAGTAAATCGAGGTACCCCATTTTATGACAACTTTCCACTTTCCCTCTATTTTTGTGCCTTTAGTAGGCCTAGTATTTCCGGCAATTGCAATGGCTTCTTTATTTCTTCATGTTCAAAAAAACAAGATTGTTTAGATCTGAGGGGACCCAATCTCATCTGTTTTTTTGAAACTTAGACTTGTAGCATAACACAGATATTTATTTCGGGAAATATGGCAGAACATGTGATTTCCGCCGAACATAAAGGAAAAAGCTCTTATGCCTGCAGAAAATGATCTATGAGTAACTGAATTCTAGCTAGTTTGAAATAGCTCGGGATTGCTGGATGCCTAAAATGTAAAGTTGGTGGATCTCTATGTATATATGTATATTGGGATCATATGAAGGGTATGTTATTATTTTAGATCTAACCAATTTGATGAATTACTCCTAAGGGTTCCCATCAAACTAGTGCTAGTTCACATTAAACTAGTGCTAGTTGATGAGAGTTCATTCGGAAACAAAAAAAGTAAAGTCAAAATCATTTGGGGTATTCTCTCAATTCTAATAAAATACAATCGGATCAAGTATGAATTGGCGATCAGAACATATATGGATAGAACTTAGAACGGGGTCTCGAAAACTAAGTAATTTTTGCTGGGCGCTTATCGTTTTTTTAGGTTCATTAGGATTCTTATTGGTTGGAACTTCCAGTTATCTTGGTAGAAATTTGATATCTTTTGTTCCGTCTCAGCAAATCCTTTTTTTTCCACAAGGGATCGTGATGTCTTTCTACGGGATCGCGGGTCTCTTTATTAGTTCCTATTTGTGGTGCACAATTTCCTGGAATGTAGGTAGTGGTTATGATCAATTCGATAGAAAGGAAGGAATAGTGTGTATTTTTCGTTGGGGATTTCCTGGAAAAAATCGTCGCATATTCCTCCGATTCTTTATAAAAGATATTCAATCCATTAGAATAGAAGTTAAAGAGGGTATTTATGCCCGCCGTATCCTTTATATGGACATCAGAGGCCGTGGGGCTATTCCGTTGACCCGTACTGATGAGAATTTGACTCTACGAGAAATTGAACAAAAAGCTGCGGAATTGGCCTATTTCTTGTGCGTACCAATTGAAGTCTTTTGAGAAAAGGAGCTGGGCTGAAGAACGAATGCTTTTTCAGCAGGAGGGAAAAAATGCAAGAATCTCGTTTTTTCTATAACTAAGTGATACTTTAGATGCAGATAAATCATATCTTGTAAATTCTTTTTCTTTTTGTCATTTGTCAATCGACCTTTTTTTATCCTTTCGTTTGTGTTCTTTACTAACCCATAGTGGGTTTTCTTAATAATGATAACCGGCCCATTTCTGTCTTGTTTTGCCGCTCATTTTTTTGAAATATTGTATTGGAAATTTTGATAGAAAAAGAGTTCTTTCGTCTCAAAATCTCAACAATATTCATTCCTGAAAGGACTTTTTTTGGTCATTCATCGAAAGGAGACACTTGTTTGGAATTTGATGAATTGAGATATCTGGAAACACGATTTTTTATTATTTCTTCAGTCGAACTCGAGGTGGAGTCTTAGTCTATTTCTGTATTCTTTCTAGATTAAAACAAAATCACAAATAAAATAAATTAAAAGGTTTGATACCTTGTCTAGAACTCATGTTTGAAATAAATATTTGATCACATAGAGTCGACAAATGAAATGGGTTAATTAAAAATGAACAGGTGAAAAATGGCAAAAAAAAAGCATTAACTCCTCTTTTGTATCTTGCATCTATAGTATTTCTGCCCTGGTGGATTTCTCTCTCATTTACTAAAAGTATGGAATCTTGGGTTACTAATTGGTCGAATACTGGTCAATCCGAAATTTTTTTGAATGATATTCAAGAAAAAAGTATTCTAGAAAAGTTCATAGAATTAGAGGAAATCCTCTTCTTGGAAGAAATGATCAAAGAATGCTCGGAGACACATCTACAAAAGTTTCCTATAGAAATCCACAAAGAAACGATCCAATTAATTAAGATACACGACGAGGATCGTATCCATACGATTTTGCACTTCTCGACAAATATAATCTGTTTTGTTATTCTAAGCGGTTTTTCTATTTTAGGTAATGAAGAACTTGTTAGTCTTAACTCTTGGGCTCAGGAATTCCTATATAACTTAAGTG